CTATATTTTACCCCCCAATTTTTTTCTATTATAAATTGGGGTTGTTAATATATTTTATTAAAATCCTTGGAAGAATATTTAAATAAATAGACTTTGGAATCAATTTATTTTATATTTATTTCTAAATATTAATGGCATTGGAACATGCCTTTAGATTCAGAATTATTCAAAATAGATTTTGGAATCAATTTATTTTAGAAGTAAGCCCTGAATTCTGGTTCCATCCTAAAAATAGACTTTGGAATCAATTTATTTTATATTTATTTCTAAATATTAATGGCATTGGAACATGCCTTTAGATTCAGAATTATTCAAAATAGATTTTGGAATCAATTTATTTTAGAAGTAAGCCCTGAATTCTGGTTCCATCCTAAAAATAGACTTTGGAATCAATTTATTTTATATTTATTTCTAAATATTAATGGCATTGGAACATGCCTTTAGATTCAGAATTATTCAAAATAGATTTTGGAATCAATTTATTTTAGAAGTAAGCCCTGAATTCTGGTTCCATCCTAAAAATAGACCCTGAATTCTGGTTCCATCCTAAAAATAGACCCTGAATTCTGGTTCCATCCTAAAAATAGACCCTGAATTCTGGTTCCATCCTAAAAATAGACCCTGAATTCTGGTTCCATCCTAAGGTGGATTTTTAAAAATTTTTTTAAATATTAAGGAATATATTTAATATTGTACCAGATTTAATAAGTTTAATAAGTAAAGATGAAGTTGAATATAATTTCAAGGGAATTTTAATTATATATTGGAATGAAGGTAATTTGTAATTTTATATTGCAGTATTCTGATTTAATCAGATCATTCTATATCTAAATAATATAGATTTAGTTGTTTGTTTATTTAATTTATTTGATTATTTTAATCAAGTAATTTATGTAAAGGGACCCCCCCCCCCCAATCCTATCCGGGTATGATACTATTTAGGGGAGACAGGTAGGCTACGTACGTGGGAACTATGGGTATGGAGTAGAGGTATGGGAAAGACTAGGTTGGTGTATGTAAATATTTCCTTATGTTGGGAGTAGATCCAAATATAATTATTATGAGTGCTGTATTATTGGCAAAGCTAAAATGAATAATTTCTAAGAGAAAGAAATTATGGATGAGTATCCATAAATGACTTCTATCGGGGTAATTCTAGTGGTGTTTCATGATAAGTAAGGATGTAACTATCTTACTATGGAGAGGTTTTAATCATATAAAATATTTAATAGATGTAACTATATAGATAATCACATATAATGTAATACTGTTACTATAAGCCGTAATACGGGAGACTGAGAGGGGGGGAATATTTCATATTGTACCAGAATTTCTTTTTTTCTTTAGAAAGTTTAGTTCTAACTTAGCAAATTTGCTTTTTATTTATTGTACATGTAAGTTTTTTTGCGTGTTATTAATTCTTAATGATTAATTTATTAGTATTCTCAGTTCTTAATTTTGGTTTATTAAAAATTTTTAGATCCAGTAAATTAATTAAGCTCCGACCAAGTTTGTGCCAGCAGTTGCGGTTATACAATAGGGGCAAGTAAATTTTATTTGGCTTGTATTTAATTTTTTAATTTTAATTATGAATTTTATTTTTAAGGTGAAATTTGAATTTGATATTAAATATTTTATATGATTAAATATGAAAATCTGTTATGGAACTAGGATTAGATACCCTATTATTTTAGATTGTTAAATTATAGCTTTAGTATTAATAGGTATGTTCTTTAAATTAAAAGAATTTGGCGGTAATTTAGTCCTTCCAGAGGAACCTGCCCTGTAATTGATAATCCACGATGAATTTTACTTTATTTAAGCTTGTATATCTCTGTCATTGAGTGTCTTATTAGGGTATTTTCTATAATTTTTATTGAATATAATGTTAGGTCAAGGTGCAGCAGTATTAAAGTAGAGGTGGGTTACATTAAATGTATTTATGGAAGAATAAATGGAAATTTTTCGGAAATTGGATTTGGAAGTAATTGTTATTAAAATATAGCTTTGATTATGGCTCTAAATTATGTACACATTGCCCGTCGCTCTCATTAATTAAATGAGATAAGTCGTAACAGAGTAGGCTTACCGGAAGGTGAGCCTGGAAAGTCAAATTATTGTCCAAGGGACATTATTATTTACATTAATAAATTATTCGTGCAATTCGAATTAATTTGATAATAAAGTTATTATTATTAATAATTTGTTTAATTAATATTTGTAGAAAGAACTTCTTTTTTAGTATTTATTACAGAAATAATTCTTTTATTTATAGTTTATTGTACTGTGAAGGATTTAATTTTATTTATTAAAAGTAGATTTTATTTATTTTACCTTTTGTATCAGGGTTGATTAATTTAATATATTTATATATATTTCCCGAAATATGGAGAGATAAAATTATTTGTTAATTAATGTTTCAAAATTATTAATTAATTAATTTTAGAAATGAAATGTTATTCGTTCTTTTATATCTGGTTTTTTAAGAATTGAATTTAATTCAAATCTAATATTTTATAGGATAATTTATATTTATTGTAATTTTTTAGATAAAAACTTTTAGGGATGAGCTTGAAAGTGGATTTTATAACTGGATTATAAATTTAGGGTTTTGTAGGTTTAATATCGACCATCATTAATTTCGTTATAGATTAACCTAATTATGTATTTATTTCTTTTTGTTTAAATTTTTATTAAAATAAGTTAATTAATTTTAATTTAGCTGTAATAATGATTAAATTAGTATATTTAACAATTAAGTTATAGGAACTCGGCAATTATAATGTCCACCTGTTTAACAAAAACATGTCCTTTTGTATATTTATATAAGGTATAACCTGCCCAATGATATTTTTAATGGCCGCGGTATTTTAACCGTGCTAAGGTAGCATAATCATTTGTCTTTTAATTAATGGCTGGAATGAAGGGTTGGATGAGATATTAACTTTCTTTAATTTAATTATAGAATTTAACTTTTGAGTGAAAAGGCTCAAATTTTTTTGTAGGACGAGAAGACCCTATAAATCTTCACATTTGAATTATTTATGATGTTTTGAGATTGATTTGTTATAAATTGTTGTAGTGTTTGATTGGGGTGATTATAGAATTATAATAACTTCTTTATAATTATTTCATTGATTAATGTATGCTTGATCCATTTTTAGTGATTAAAAGATTAAGTTACTTTAGGGATAACAGCGTAATTTATTCGGAGAGTTCACATCGATGAATAAGCTTGCGACCTCGATGTTGGATTAAAATAAGTTCTGATTGTAGCAGATTATGGACTAGGTCTGTTCGACCTTTTAATTTTTACATGATCTGAGTTCAGACCGGCGTGAGCCAGGTCAGTTTCTATCTTTAATTTTATTATTATATATTAGTACGAAAGGACCATATATAAAAAATATTTTTTATTTATTGATTAATATTAAACTATTTTGGCAGATTAGTGCGGTAAATTTAGGATTTATTTATGTAGATTATTCTACAAATAGTAATGTTTTTAATTTCTTATATTTTAACTTTAATTTGTGTTCTTTTATCTGTTGCTTTTACAACTTTATTGGAGCGTAAAGTATTAAGATATATTCAGTTGCGTAAAGGTCCTAATAAAGTAGGTTATATAGGATTATTACAACCTTTTTCTGATGGTTTAAAGTTATTTTTTAAGGAACAATCTTATCCTTATTATTCTAATTTTATTATTTATTATTTTTCTCCTGTTTTTATATTAATATTGTCTTTTTCTTTATGGGTCTTATTTCCTTATTTAATTAATTCTTATAATTTTGGTTTTGGGATTTTATTTTTTTTATGTTGTACAGGTATAGGAGTTTATGGAGTATTACTTTCTGGTTGAAGATCAAATTCAAATTATGCTTTATTGGGTGGTTTACGTTCAGTTGCTCAAACTATTTCTTATGAAGTAAGAATAGCTTTAATTTTAATTTGTTTTTTAATTTTTATTTATGGTTTTAATTTTTTGGATTTTATAAAATATCAAAAGTATATTTGATTTATTTTTTTATCTTTTCCTTTATTTTTTTGTTGATTTTCTTCTTGTTTGGCTGAAACCAATCGTTCACCTTTTGATTTTGCTGAAGGTGAGTCAGAATTAGTTTCGGGATTTAATGTGGAATATAGTAGAGGTGGTTTTGCTTTTATTTTTTTGTCTGAATATATAAATATTATTTTTATAAGTTTATTGTGTTGTATTATTTTTTTAGGATGTGATTTAGGTTCTTTTATATTTTTTCTGAAATTGGTTTTTTTAATTTTTATATTTATTTGAGTTCGAGGTACTTTACCTCGTTATCGTTATGATAAATTAATATATTTAGCTTGAAAAATATTTCTTCCTCTTTCTTTAAGATATTTATTGTTTTTTTCTGGAATTATAATTTTGGTTTTATAGTCTTAGCATTCTTTTTAGTGAATTAGATTAATATTTAAATTATAATTTTGGTTTTATAATCTTAGCATTCTTTTTAGTGAATTATACAAGCTAATAAAGGAATAAACCTTTTTCTTATATTTTCAAAATATATGCTTTATTTAAGCTATTTAGCTATTCAGAAATTTTATCTCATATTTTTAATAGGATTGGATTAATAATAAAATATGTAAAATATAAAATAGTTAGGATTTGTCCCGTTAAAATATATGGCTCTTCAGCAGGTCGGGCTCCAATTCATGTTAAAAGAAGTATAATTGATGAAAATCTTCAAAACATAAATTGTCTTATAGGATAAAATCTTGTTCCTTGAAATTTATTATTATTTGTGAATGGTAAAATTATAATAATAGCAATAGAAGCTACTATTGCAATAACTCCTCCTAATTTATTAGGAATAGATCGTAAGATAGCATATGCAAATAAAAAATATCATTCAGGTTGAATATGAACTGGGGTAGATAATGGATTCGCTGGAATAAAATTTTCGGGATCTCCTAAAGTTCGCGGTTCTCAAAGATTAAATATAATAAAAAATATTAAAGTAATAATTATTCCTATAATATCCTTAATTGAAAAATAAGGGTGGAATGGAATTTTATCAAAATTACTTTTTAATCCTAATGGATTTCTCGACCCTGTTTGGTGAAGAAAAAGTAAATGAATTATAGTAAATGCAGCAATTACAAATGGTAAAAGGAAATGGAGGGCAAAAAATCGGGTTAATGTTGCATTATCCACTGAAAATCCTCCTCATAATCATTTAACTAAATCATTTCCTAAATATGGGATGGCGGAGAGTAAATTAGTAATTACAGTTGCACCCCATAAAGATATTTGACCTCAAGGTAATACATACCCTAGAAATGCTGTTCCTATAACTAAAAATAATATTACTACCCCTACTATTCAAGTTATAAATAATTTATATGATCCATAATAAATACCTCGTCCGATATGAAGATATAAACAGATAAAGAAAAGGGAGGCCCCATTTGCGTGAATATTTCGTATAAGTCATCCATTATTTACATCTCGGAAGATGTGAATAACACTTCTAAATGCTAATTCAGTATTTCCTGTGTAATGTATAGCTAAAAAGATACCTGTAATAATTTGAATTATTAAACATATTCCTAATAATGATCCAAAATTTCATCACAAGGAAATACTAGAAGGGGATGGTAAATCAATTAATGAATTATTTATAATTTTAATTAGTGGATGAGTTTTTCGAAGAGGTTTGTTCATTATTAGTTCTTTATCCGTAATGGACCTTCATAAGTATTTGCAATGTAGGAAATAACAATTATAGTTAAGAATAAATATAATACTAATATAATAGTAATAAATATATTATGTAAATTGAATATTTTAAGTAATGAATCTAATTCATTGTTTATTATTGGATTCCAGTTTATAGTGGACCATACTTTTCTTCATCTTAGTTGGTCCACTATAAACAGGGTAATTGAAGATAATAATATTATTGGAATTAGTATTGTTATAATTGTTATAGGTTTTTGAAATTTTTCATTTGAGGCTACTCTTGCTATATAAATAAATAATACTAGGGCACCTCTTAATATTGTAATAATAAGAATATACGAAAATCAGAATATGTTAATTATTACTCCTGTAATTAGAGCAATTATAATGGTTTGTATAATTAATCATAAACCTATTCTTAATGGGTGATTTATTATTATAAATATAGTTCTAATAATTATTGATGAGGTAATTATTATTATCATTTTCAGTAAGTAGTTTAATTAAAAATTTTAATTTTGGGGATTAAAGATGGGTAATACCTTTTACTGAAGTTTTAAAGATTATTTTCTATCTATGATTTACAAGATCATTATTTTTTTTAAACTATTAAAACTTGTGTTTGACATATTTTATATTATGCTTTTCTTTATAGGTTTTTCTGGTTTATTTGTTTTTTGTTCTATACGTAAACATTTATTACTTACATTACTTGGTCTTGAGTTTTTAGTTTTATGTGTTTATTCTTTTTTCTTTTATTTTTTAATTTTTTATGGTTTATCTTATTATTTTGTTTTGGTTTTTTTGACTTTTGCTGTTTGTGAAGGTGTTTTGGGTTTAGGTATTTTAATTGGTATTATTCGTTGTCATGGAAATGATAGTGTTTCAAGACTTTCAATTCTTGGATGGTAAAATTATTATGTTATTTAATTTTTATAGTTCCTATTGTTTTTTTTAATTGTTGATGATTTTTTTGTATTTTTTTGTTTTTAGGTTTTTTTTATTTTTTTAATACTTTCTGGTTTGTTGATTATTATAGAATAATTAGATATTCTTTAGGAGGAGATATTTTATCTATAAGTATAATTTTCTTAAGTTTTTGAATTGTATTTCTTATAATTATTGCTAGTTATACTGTTTATATAAATAGTAATTATATAGTTGGATTTCTGTTTGTTAATCTTTCTTTATTGTTTTTTTTGTCTTTATCTTTTTCAGTTGTTAATTTATTTGTGTTTTATGTATTTTTTGAATCTTCTTTAATTCCTACTCTTTTTTTAATCTTTGGATGAGGTTATCAGCCTGAGCGTTTAAGAGCTGGTCTTTATTTACTTTTTTATACTTTATTCGCTTCTTTACCTTTGCTTTTGGGTATTTTTTATATTAGTGGTGTATCTAATACTTTATTTTATTTTTTAATTGAATTTGATTGTGGTTTATATCTTTATGTATGTCTTATTCTTGCTTTTTTAGTTAAAATACCATTGATTTTTGTTCATTTCTGACTTCCTAAGGCTCATGTTGAGGCTCCTATTTCTGGTTCAATAATTTTAGCTGGGGTTCTATTAAAATTAGGAGGTTATGGTTTAATACGTGTTCTTTTTTTTATTTATAAATATTCAATTAATTGAGGTTTAATATTAATTGGTTTAAGTTTATATGGTGCTTTATTGGTTGGGGTTTTATGTTTATATCAGGTTGATATTAAATCTTTAATTGCTTATTCTTCAGTGGCTCATATAGGTCTTGTTCTTTGTGGTATTTTTTCTCTTAATTATTGGGGTTTATATGGTTCTTTAATTTTAATGATTGGTCATGGTTTATGTTCCTCTGGTTTGTTTTGTTTGGCGAATATTATTTATGAGCGGGTTTCTAGTCGAAGTTTCTTAATTAATAAGGGTCTAATTTCTTTTATACCATCTCTTTCTTTTTTTTGATTTATTTTAAGTTCTAATAATATGGCTTCTCCTCCTTCTTTAAATTTATTGGGGGAAGTTATGCTTATTAATAGTGTTGTTAGATGAGGAACTATAACTTTAGTATTTTTAGGTTTATCATCTTTTTTAAGATGCTGTTATAGAATTTATTTATATTCTTATGTTCAGCATGGGTTTCATTATGGTGGATTTTTACGTTTTAATTTAAATTCTTTTCGGGAATATTTACTTATTTTTTCTCATTTACTTCCTTTGAATATTATAATTATGAGGGTTGATATTTTAACTTTATGACTTTAGATTTAAATAGTTTATTATAGAATAATAATTTGTGGGATTATAGGTGCTTGAATTAGCTTTAAATCATTTTAAATAGGGTTTCTATTTATATTATTGGGAGTTTTTTTATTGGTTTCTTAGGATTAATATTATTTTGTTTTGGTTTTTGATTTTTGATTTCAGATTATGTTCTTTTTTTGGATTGGGAATTTTTAAGTTTTAATAGATGCACTATAACTATAACTTTTTTATTTGATTATATTTCTTTAATTTTTGTTGGTTGTGTATTTATTATTTCTTCAATAGTAATTTATTATAGTGAGAGTTATATATTTGGTGATGTAAGAAGGGTGCGTTTTTATTTTTTAGTTTTTATATTTGTTATATCTATAATAATAATAGTTGTTAGTCCTAATTTAATAAGTATTTTAATTGGTTGGGATGGTTTAGGTTTAGTTTCTTATTGTTTAGTTATTTATTTTCAGAACTTTAAATCTTATTTGGCTGGTATACTTACTATTTTAACTAATCGAATTGGGGATGTAGCTATTCTTCTTTCTATTGCTTGAATATTAAATTTTGGAAGATGACATTATATTTATTATGTTGGGTTTTGGGATTATTGGGAATTTTATTTAATTTCTTTAATTGTTTTGGCTGGTTTTACTAAGAGAGCTCAAATTCCTTTTTCTTCTTGACTTCCTGCAGCTATAGCTGCTCCTACTCCTGTATCTTCTTTAGTCCATTCTTCTACTTTGGTTACTGCGGGTGTTTATTTATTAATTCGTTTTTCTGAAATATTAAATAATATTAATTGTTCATTTTTTTTAATAATTTCTATAATAACTATATTTATAGCTGGATTAGGTGCTAGTTTTGAATTTGATTTGAAAAAGATTATTGCTTTATCTACTTTAAGACAATTAGGTATAATAATATCAATTTTATTTATTGGTTATCCTATTGTTGCTTTCTTTCATTTATTAACTCATGCTTTTTTTAAGGCTCTTCTTTTTTTATGTGCAGGTTTAATAATTCATTGTATATCTTCATCTCAGGATATTCGTCATATAGGTGTTATAATTAATTATATTCCTTTTACTTGTACTTGTTTTTGTATTTCTAATTTCTCTTTGTGTGGTCTTCCTTTTATATCTGGGTTTTATTCTAAGGATTTAATTTTGGAAATGATATCTTCTGATTCATATAATTTATTTGTTTTTTTTATTTTTTTTATTTCAGTTGGTTTAACTGTTTCTTATACTTTTCGTTTAATTTTTTATTGTTTATCTTTTAATGTAAATGTAAGTTCATGTCAAAGTTATTATGAAGATAATATTATAATAAAATCTATAATTATTTTATCTTTTATGGCTGTTTTTGGTGGAAGATTATTAAGTTGGTTAATTTTTAGTGTTCCTGAATTAATTGTATATCCTTTATATATTAAATTGTTACCTGTTTTTTTTGTTTTTTTAGGAGGTTGATTGGGTTATGAACTTTCTTTTTATAATTATGGTAATTTAGTTTATTCAATACGTTTTTATTTATTTTCGTTTTTTGCGGGTTCTATATGATTTATACCTTTTCTTAGAACTTATTTTATTTATAATCATGCTTTTAATCTTTCAAAGTGTTATATAAATATTATAGATGGGGGTTGAGGTGAATATATTATTTCTAAATCTTCTTTGTCTTATAGATCTTTTATAGGACAATTTGTTTTTTATTATCAGTATAATAATGTTAAATTATTTATGTTGTTTTTTGTTTTAATTGTTATTTTTTCTTTAATTTACTTAAGTAGCTTAAATTGAAAGCCTAGTATTGAAGATACTATTATAGGAATAATCCTCTTAAGTATAAAATTCAAGGAGTGTAAACTCATTTTTTCATTGAAAATGAAATGTTTTTATAAACTACATGAATGAAGAGAAAAACGGAATTTAACCGCTTTGAAAGATAGTTAGCAGCTTCTTTCAGATTCTTTCATTCTCTTTTAATCGGATTTTATAAATCATTTATTTCATTAACAATGAAATGCCTCTTTTTGGCTTCGATTAAAGGAAGGTTAAGTAAGGAGAATTTTCTCTAATTTTAGGTCGAAACTAAATGTAATTATTACTTCATTACTTGCGAGGCAGACTATAAAGTACTTTTTAATTGCAAATTAAATGTTATTTTTAACTACAGCCCCTATTTTGCTCATTCAAGTACTCCGTTATTTCATTCATGGTATAACCCTATTAATAGGATTATAGTAAAGGTTGAAATTGTTATGAATCATATTTTTAATGTTCTAATTTTTAATGTAATAATTAGGGGTAAAATAATAACAATCTCAATGTCAAAAATTAAAAATAATACTGCAATTAAGAAGAATTGAATAGAAAATGGTATTCGTGATGATCTTTTTGGATCAAATCCACATTCAAACGGGGATATTTTTTCTCGATCTAGAATAGATTTTTTTGAGATTAGGGAGCAAGCTATAATTAAAATTATAGAAATAATGAGTGCTATTATTACAGATGTAAAAACTTTATAAATTATCCTTTTTAAAAATAAACCTTTTAATTGGAAGTTAAATATACTTATTATACTAAAAGGATAGCTACCTCATCAGTAGATTGAAATATATAGGAATAATCAGACTACATCAACAAAATGTCAATATCACGCTGCTGCTTCAAGTCCAAAATGGTGTTTTCTTCTAAAGTGATGTAGTATATGTCGTATAAGACATACTCTTAAGAATGTGGTTCCAATAATTACATGGATTCCGTGGAATCCAGTTGCTATGAAGAAGCATGATCCATAAGCAGAATCTCTAATAGTGAATCTAGACTCATAATATTCGTATGCTTGAAGAATTGTAAAATAAATTCCTAAAATTACTGTTATGAATAACGCTTGTGTTCCTTGTTTATGATTTCTTTCTATAATACTATGATGTGCTCATGTTATGGTAATACCTGAAGATAATAAAATTATTGTATTTAATAATGGAATCTGTATTGGATTAAATGTTAAAATTCCATTAGGAGGTCATTTATTACCAATTTCAATTGTTGGAGCTAGTCTTCTATGGAAAAATCCTCAAAAGAATGAAACGAAGAATAATACTTCAGATACAATAAATAGAATTATTCCTCATTTTAATCCTGTTGTTACGGTTAAAGTGTGTTTACCTTGATAAGTTCCTTCTCGTGTAATATCTCGTCATCATTGAATTATTGTTAAAATAATAATTATAATTCCAAGTAAATATAATCTGGTTCTGTTTTTATGGAATCATATAACTATTCCTGATGTAATTGTTATTGCTCCAATAGATCCTGTTAAAGGTCATGGGCTATAATCTACTAAATGATATGTATGATTGTGTGATTTCATAAGCTACTTCATTAGTATAAAGTGTTCTTAATACTGAAAATACATATGCTTGAATTATTGAAACAGCTGTTTCGAACAATAGTAATATAATTTGAATTAATCTTCTAATAATAATTAATGATCTTGATATATTAATTATGTTTTCTCCTAACAATGATATAATTAGATGTCCTGCAATTATATTAGCAGTTAATCGAACTGCTAAAGATCCTGGTCGAATAATATTTCTGATTGTTTCAATACAAACTATAAATGGTATTAAAATAGGGGGACTACCTTCAGGAATAAGGTGGGCAAATATATGTTGGGTATGGTTAATTCATCCAAAAATTATTAATGATAATCATAAAGGTAGGGCTAATGTTGTTGTATATACTAAATGTCTAGATCTAGTGAAAACATATGGTAATAATCCTATAATATTATTAAATAGAATAAAAAAGAATAATGAAATAAATAAGATAGGGAATCCTTGTGTATTTATTCCTAAAAGTGTTTTAAATTCAGAATTTAATTTATTATAAATTCTTTTTATAATAGAATTATATCGTGAAGGTATAATTCAAAATGTTGTAGGAATAATAATGAATCCAATAAATGTTCTTATTCAATTGAGTGATGTATTAATTGAAGTGGCGGGATCAAATGTTGAAAATAAATTAGTTATCATTTTCAATTAATATTTTTAATTGTTTGTTTAATTTCATTTTGATTTGGTCTTTTTTCGAAAATATAAAATATTAAAGTATGGATTATTATAAGCGATATAATAAATGTAATGAAGAGTAATATTCATCAAATTGGAGCTATTTGTGGTATTAAGAGATATTAATATAATATTTTTAGTTTGACAATCTAATGTTTTATTTAAACTAATCTCTTCATTAAGGGTAGATGTAAATTACCATATTTTGGTTTAAGAGACCATTACTTACTTTCAGTCACTTAATGAATTAGATTTTAATCAGTTAATAAATTGTCTTTTTGGAATTCTTTCAATTACAATAGGTATAAATCTGTGATTTGCTCCACAAATTTCGGAGCATTGTCCAAATATAAGTCCAGGTCGATTTATAATGAATCTTCCTTGATTTAACCGACCTGGTGTTGCATCAATTTTAATTCCTAATCTAGGAATAGCTCATGAATGTAAAACATCAGCTGCTGTAATAAGAATACGAATTTGAGTATTTATAGGTAAAATGATACGATTATCAACATCTAATAATCGGAATTCTCCTTCTTCTAATTCATTTGTTGGTTTTATATAAGAATCAAATTCTATGTTTTTAATATCTGAATATTCATATCTTCAATATCATTGATGTCCAATAGATTTAATTGTAATTAATGGTTTATTAATTTCGTCTATTAAATATAAAATTCGTAGTCTTGGGAGTGCTAAAAATACTAGAATTACTGCTGGCACAATAGTTCAAATTAATTCAATGGTTTGTTCTTCTAATAAATATCGATTAATTAATTTATTTGTTAATACAGTTCTTATTATATATATCACTATAACTGTAATTATAGTTAAAATTATCAGGGTATGATCGTGGAAGAAAATTAATTGTTCTATTAATGGTGAATTAGCATCTTGAAATCCTAATCTTGCTCATGTTGCCATTCTTAATGAAAGAAGTTTCTTTATAAATGAAGCTTAAATTCATTGCACTAATCTGCCACATTAAGAAGAATTAAGAATAGGAATTTCTGAATATGAATGTTCTGCTGGTGGATATTTTTGCAATCATTCTGTATTTGATGGAAGTACTTGGGAGAATATAATTTGTTGTTTTGAGTTTATACTTTCTCAAATAATAAATAAAAAGAATATTGTTCTGATTAAGGAAAGTGTTCTTCCTAAGGAGGAAATTAAGTTTCAGCATGTAAATCTATCTGGGTAATCAGAATATCGGCGAGGTATTCCTCTCAGTCCTAAAAAATGTTGAGGGAAAAAAGTTATATTTACTCCAATGAATATACATGAGAATTGAATTTTAAGTCAAGTAGGGTTTATAATTATTCCTGTGAATAATGGATATCATTGAATGAATCTTCCTATAATAGCAAATACTGCTCCTATAGATAATACATAATGGAAGTGTGCAACTACATAATAAGTATCATGTAAAACAATATCAATACTTGAATTAGCTAAGACAATACCTGTTAATCCTCCAATAGTAAAGAGGAAAATAAATCCAAGTGCTCAAAGTATTCTAGGTGAATAAGTTAATATTCTTCCATGAAGCGTAGCTAATCATCTAAATACCTTAATACCTGTTGGTACAGCAATAATTATTGTAGCTGATGTAAAGTATGCTCGTGTATCCACATCTATTCCTACTGTAAATATATGGTGTGCTCATACAATAAATCCTAGTAAACCAATTGCTAGTATAGCATAAATTATCCCTAATGATCCGAATGCTTCATTTTTACCTGTTTCTATTATAATAATATGTGAAATTAACCCAAATCCGGGTAAAATTAAAATATATACTTCAGGGTGTCCAAAAAATCAAAATAAGTGTTGATATAAAATAGGGTCCCCTCCTCCAGCTGGATCAAAAAATGATGTATTAAAATTACGATCTGTTAATAATATAGTAATTGCTCCGGCTAATACTGGTAGAGATAAGAGAAGAAGTAATGCTGTAATTCCTACAGATCATACAAATAGGGGAATTCGTTCAGGAGTTATTCCTATTGGTCGTATATTAATAATTGTTGAAATAAAATTTACTGCTCCAAGAATTGAGGAAACTCCAGCTAAATGTAAGGAAAAAATTGCAAAATCAACTGAGGCTCCTCTATGGGCTATATTTCTAGATAAAGGTGGGTATACAGTTCATCCTGTTCCTGCTCCTCTTTCTACTATTCTACTTATAAGTAAAAGGGTAAGCGATGGTGGGAGTAGTCAGAATCTTATATTATTTATTCGAGGGAAAGCTATATCAGGGGCTCCAATTATTAAAGGCACTAATCAATTACCAAAACCTCCAATTATAATTGGTATAATTATAAAGAAAATTATCACGAATGCATGGGCTGTTACAATAACATTATAAATTTGATCATCTCCAATAAAAGATCCAGGTTGACCAAGTTCAATTCGAATAATTCATCTTATGGATGTTCCTACTATTCCAGCTCACGTTCCTAGTAAAAAATACAGAGTTCCAATATCCTTATGGTTTGTTGAAAATAATCATTTATTCATGATAGAGTGGCTGAAATATAGGCGATAAATTGTAAATTTATTTATGGTTAAGAAAACCCTTTATCAGGCTTTATAGTCAATATAATGATACCAGACTGCAATTCTGGAGTAGTAATTTATACTAAAGCTTACATTAATACCTGTAATTTTAACTTTGAAGGTTAATAGTTTTTTTAACTTAAAGCTTTAAAGGCTAAAAGTTGATATTACAGGAAGGGAAACATTAATTGTAATTATTAATATAATTATACTTTTATTTATTAATTTGTCTTGATTTCATTTAATTACGGTTGAATTAATTAATAATGTTGTTGTAATTAATCGTAGATAATAAAATAATGTAATTAGGGTTGAGGCGATTATAATTATTATAATTATAATAGAATTAGATATAATTATTGCTTGAATTACTAATCATTTTGGTATAAACCCTATAAATGGGGGAAGTCCTCCTAATCTTATTAATAATATAATAATTAATGATTTTTTTATTAATTCAGGTCTTGTTCTTGTTAATTGATTAATAAAGTATGATGAATATTCATTAAACACAAAAACTATTATAAGAATAATTAAGGAATAAATTATTAAGTATTTTATTCAGAACTCATTATTAAATTTCAAACATGCTAGTATTCATCCTATATGATTAATTGAGGAGAATGCCATAATCTTCCGGATAGACGTCTGGCTTAATCCTCCAATAGCTCCTACTACTGTAGAAATAATAATGATAACTGGAATTAACTTATTTTCAATAATATATGAAATAATAGTTAATGGTGCAATTTTTTGTCATGTTATTAAAATTAAACAATTAGGTCATGTTATTTTTTCCATAATTTCTGGAAATCAAAAATGAAATGGAGGAATTCCAAGTTTAATCAATATTCTTAATGTTAAAATTATTTTAAGTAATTCTTCTCTCATTAAGGGAGAATTTATGATAAAAGAATTACTCAAAATTGAAATTAACATTAAAATAGATCCTAATCTTTGTACAAGGAAATAAATTATACATCTTTCAGATGATTTTTTATTTTTATCCTTAAATAGAATAGGGACAAATGAAATTAAGTTCATTTCTAATCCTATTCAAATTCCTAATCATGTCTCAGATCTGATAGCTATAACAGTTCCTATAATTATAGTTCTATAAAATAATATTATTCTCGTATTTAGAATTAAAAAGAAGAAGATTTTACTTCTATTATCAGGGTATGAACCTAATAGCTTTTTTAGCTTATCTTTTTATATTTTGGTGTAAGATGCACAGAAAGTTTTGATCTTTCAAGATTTAGTTTAAATCTAAAAAATATAATAAGGGTACAAATATACATAATCTATTCTATCAAAATAGTCCTTTTATCAGGCACCTTATT